GGGTTATAGTCGACGTCAACTCAGGGTTTTTAACGTCTCTAATTCAAAACCGAACATGAAACTTTGGTTTCATTCGGCTCCTTTATGGAAGATGGAGAAATTCCATGATCTAAGCTGTGAACGAAAAAAAAAAAAACAAAATTTGACCCATAACATCTATGTCAGCTTTTCTATCTTGAATAGATTCAAGACGGCTCGCTTTATAGATGATCCCTCTATAAGAGGAAGATTAGAAAAATCTTTCTAGTTAGTTCGTTCTCTATTTCTATTGGAGAGAATCCTGAGGAAAAGTCTTCTTTTCTACCGAGCTAAACGAATATGTTGATGTCTATAGTAAACCAAAGTCATCATTTTATAGCTATTTTACTTCAACTTTCCCTCGACAAATAAAAAAAAGAAGATTTAGTTACGATTAGAATTTTTTTTTACTTTCCTTATCCATGGATCTTTTACTCATACTCATTCAATTGGAAGTATTGATCCAATTCAATCAAAATTCTGTTTCGTAATTTCAGAATCCAATTTGAATTTCAATTTGGATAAAAATCACGAGAATGTGGATTTGTCCTCGAACTTGTCATTGCGAGGTAAAGGGTTAAATCCTTTTTAAGAAATGAAGTTTTTGTTCGGAATACAAAGAAAACCGAAGGACCCCTTAACTATTAGGGGATTCATATAACGAATCTCACTTTTACCACTAAACTATACCCGCTACAATGTCATTATTGTATAGAAATGGGTTTTTGTCGAACAAAAAAGAACTGTGGCGGTATCAGAAAAAATCCTTAAATTTAGAGTGTTGATGCCTTTTGTCCGGTGACTCTCATTTTTACTAAAAGGGATGATTTAAATAACCTATTCTATCTTTTTTTGCTGGAGGGGTTTGGACCGATTAGGGTTTGATAAAATAACTTCAGTTATAACATAAAAATAACTGATGGAAGAATCCACGTTTAAAAAATGGAACCCCCCTTTTTAGGAATTAGTTCCAACTATATACTATATCTAGTAATCTAGTAAAAAAAAAGAATAGTCCCTTTTAGACTAAAGTATTTTGAAAAGGCCCGGCTAGGTACTAACCCGGCCAGGCCATGGGAATGAAAAAGCCCTTACTCTTACTTTATCAAAAAATAATGGGGTTGCGGTTAAACCGTCTTTAGACCCATATAATAAAATAATAAAGGAAAAATAAAGAAGAAATACTCTTTTCAATCCTTACCTTATACATGTTAAGTAATGTAACATAGTACTTATTCTTTTTCAACTGGAGAGATGGCTGAGTGGACTAAAGCGTCGGATTGCTAATCCGTTGTACGAGCTATTCGTACCGAGGGTTCGAATCCCTCTCTTTCCGTTTCCGTTGAATTTATCTTTTTGTTTTCTTTAATATTTATCGGAAAGGAAATCCTTTTTATTTTCTTATAGTCAAATTCCTAGTTAAAGGAGTAAATTGAAAAAATTCTAAGAAAATCTTAAAATATAAAATAAAGCAAAAGAAAGGAAAAAGTCTTATCCTATTTTTTAGTCTTCTCGTCCAGGATTACGTCCTGGATCATTAGATAGGAATCCGAAGATGAAGAGAGAAACAAAGAATATAACTACTGTGTAAACGAAGAGTTTGAGAGTAAGCATTACACAATCTCCAATATCATTTTTTTTGTAAAAAAGAGAATAGATTCGCCATTTTTATACCCCATATTCTAACTATTTTGATACTAAGAAATGAAGCAGTTTCAAAAAAAAAATGAATTTTCATAAATTCAGTTGTAATATTTGGAAGAAGACTCTTTCATTACCAAAAGTATCTTTAATATCCAAAACCAAAATAGTTAATTGGTGGGTAACCCACTAGAGTTTTTCACCGGAAAAGGGTCAGAATGCAGAAATGAGGTGATCCAGCTTTAGAGCAACTATTTCAATTTGCACCAAGAGCTCAGCCCTTATCAATTGTTAGTTTTTTTATCGAATAAAGCATGCATTTTTCTAGAACAGTATTATATTTAAACGGTATTATATTTAATATCTCAGCGAAAGCTTACAGCAGCTTGCCAAACAAAGGCTAAGAGAAAAAATAGCAGAGGTATAACTGGCATAAGATCTACAATTGGATTTAAAAAGGCGTAGGCCTCAGGTAATTTGGCAAATAAAAAATGAATCGAATAAAGGTCAGAATTAAGACAGATACCGCTCAAACTGAAGATATTAAGCATAACAAAAGTTTTTTGTTCTTGGAGATAATTGCTTTTTGATTGAGTTATTGATATAAAGGAAAATGAAGAAAGTAAAATAGACTCAAAAACTCTTCTTTTTCTTTGAACTTACCCAATCAAAAATCCTTCTATTTTCAATCCAAAATAGAAGAAATTCGAATTTCATACAATATCTTATATCTTAATTAAATTATATGTAATGATCAATCCATTTTTATATAATTCTATATCGGCACGTGTTTCAAATTATCCATTCCATAGAAATTTTGGCTGGAATTGACGAACAACCACTACTAACAGTAGTCTTTATTAGTGAAGAATCTAAATAGAAGTGGGGCGTGGCCAAGTGGTAAGGCAACGGGTTTTGGTCCCGCTATGCGGAGGTTCGAATCCTTCCGTCCCAGAGGATATGGATTAGATGCAATTAAAGAACGCTTTTTTTTCAAAACTATCATTTATTTACAATAACAGAGTAATAGCCTATTGGATAGAATTTGGTTCTTCTTTCTACTTTGTTACTAATACTAATTCTTTTATGAACCATATCTTTTTTACAAACTTAATTGAGTTCAAATGACACCTATATTTTTTATTCAGGCAGGTATAAGTAACATAAATCACACTAGTTTGAATAAAAAAAAAGAAGTTGTACAGTCCTTTCATCATAGGCACATGCTCTTTGATATTCATACTGAAGATAAGTCTTAGAAAAACTGTACCTGCCAGATCCTTTAATTTAAACGGATATATCGATTAATTAGTAAGACTTTTTCCATTCTAAACAAAAGTATTGGTAGTAATTGAATTCAATCAAGGGTATTAAGTCTCTTCAGACAAAACTTTAGTGGGGTAAAATAAAAATTAGGAACAAGAGCTTAATCCGAACCCTTTTTTTATACTTAGCCTAGCTCACCTAGTGCATCTCGGAAAAAGGCCTGCTTTTTTTATGCTTCATCATCTCCATAACGAAAAATATCCATTTTAATACCTTTAGCTTTTCTACAAATCTCATTAATAAAAGATCAAGTAAATTACATACGTAACAGATGCTCTTTTGTTTGAACCCCCTTTTTAGGTATTTCTATTTTTGCTCTAATTCAAAAAACGAATTAATAATTGTAAATCTGGATAACAATTTTGAGAGGAGGTGATTCGCCTATTCTAGTCACTTTATGGAAAGATTACAGAAAATTTACTTTCAAGTGGGGACTTCGATGTATTGTTCTATATTAAGTAACAACAGTGTTTTTCTTTTTGTAACAAATGTTTGTGATCCTTTTAATTGAAATAGTTAATCCATAATTAAGTTGCCGGTTGTTTAATTTAGCGAATAGATACGGAAATCCTTTACTCATTCGATTCCTATTTCTTTAATCAGATAAAGCAATAAGGAAGAAAAATTTTCCACAGATATCACTCTTTTTATCCACTTCATAAAAACCTGGAATTTTTTTTACTTAGCTATTTTCCTTAACCTATCGATGGTTGAATTAGAAAAGAACGATGGATTTTTCTATCTCAGGATAGGCTGAAAACATGTGCTATATTCAAATAATGATGTCGAAGTAGGAAATGTGTTTTCAATATTTTTCCTGTGAGTTCTCGGTACTCGAAGAGGCGGATTCATTACAAAGAACTCGTTTCTTCATGTTATTTTTATTCTATTTTTATTATAGAATTCTATTCTTCTATACTATTCTTCTATAATTATATAAAAAAATTATATAAAAATAATAAAAATAATACAATATTTTTATACAATAAAATTTGGAATTTAAATAGGGGATTTAAGGTGAATTCTTAGTGAGGACTTCCTTCGAAAAGAATTTCGCCACCCATATACACGTCAAATAGATTACTATAATACGGAGTACTGACCAAACCAATGACTACTCATGATTCCATTTCTAAACTATAGGATGTTATGGTAAAACTTCGTTTGAAACGATGTGGTAGAAAGCAACGTGCGACTTGAAGGACATGATCAGCTGTGGATTCTTACATCCGTCATTTTAGATCGCAATGAAGGTGCCCTTGGCTCGACATCTTTTGTTCTGTTCTATTACTCTCAATTGTAATTCAAATAGTACATAATATGATGGAGCTCGAGTATAAAGTATTGATTGATTTCTTAGGGGCAAGAATCTAGGGTGAGTGCCAATGAATAAGTTGGAACAACTTCGTAAGTGTATCTTCAAGATATAAATCGAAAGGATCGAATTCGAACACGTTTCAAACCCGTTTTTTCGAATTGGTAAAACTCTTTTGATCCAAAGTGTATAAAGCGGGAATCAAGCATTCGAATGATTCTTTGATATAAGAAATCATAAAAAAGGGTATGTTGCTGCCATTTTGAAATGATTAAGGATCACCGAAGTAATGTCTAAACCCACGGATTCACAGTAAAGATAAAACATCTTGGAACAAGGAAAGACTTTTTTCAATTGTCGTAATAACTAGAGAAGAATAAAAAACTTCTAAACGAGACAGAAAGAGGTTAGAGACCACTCAATAACTGAAATGCCTAAGGCCATTCTTTGAACTATTTGAGAGTTATCTAACTTGAGTTATGAGTACGAATGCCTTTTTTGTTTTTTTGAAAACAAGAGAGGGTTTTATTTTGATTCTATTTTTTTAATTATTTTAGGGATCCACGTGGCATTTAAATTATAGAATTTCGAATCATTTTTTCTTGAGCCGTACGAGGGGAAAACTTCTTATAAGGTTCTGGGGGGGGTATTACATCTATCCCAATAAGACGTTTATCGAATTGTTGCAATTGATGTTCGAGCCCGAAGAGAAGGAAGAGATCTTCGTAAAGTGGGTTTTTATGATCCGATAAGGAATCAAACCCATTTAAATGTTCCTGCTATTCTCTATTTCCTTGAAAAGGGGGCTAAACCTACAGGAACTGTTCATGATATTTCAAAGAAGGCAGATGTTTTTAGGGAACTTTTTCTTAATCAATCCAAATTAAAGAAATAAAAAAAAAAGAGTGTGGGTATGACTCGGATCTAATCTAATTTTTTATACCTTTTCATTACTATATCTCTTTCTTACTCTAATCAGAACCGATTTTTTATTGTTCCTCTAAAATCACATGATAAGAACGAAAATACCTTGTATTGGTATTTTGATAGAAAAATCTTCAAATGAATAGAATAGCTCAAGAACTTGGATTTAGAAATAGAAAATTATGATATTCCCTTTAATTGGATGGTTTTCTTTGGAGTTCTAAAGGACGAGATTAAACTTCCTTTGTCAACTTCTATTGATTAATTAATTCCAATATATTTATATTTTTCCTATTTTCTATTTCCATTTAGTTTTTATCTATCTATTATCTATGTAGATAATCCATGTAGTGCCAATCCAACACAAGTCCTTCTTTTTTTCTTAGTAATTTAGATTAGAATGGAATTTCTTGTCGTTTTTGTATTGTATTTTTTTCTCAACATTTATCTTGACAACAGTCTATCGAACAAATATAATTAGATCGTGGATAAAAAGAAAAGGATCCATTTATCTTCGTTCCATAGATTTTGGTTTTTCTTTCCTTCTTTTTTTATTAGTTTTTAGTTCAATGTTTCGATTGTGTCATGCAATCTTTAGTTTGGTTTTGACTGGATTTATAGACTTTTTGGCTTGGGGTTGCTAACTCAACGGTAGAGTACTCGGCTTTTAAGTGCGACTAGGATTTTTTACATATCTGGATGAAGCAAGGGATTCGTCCATACCGTCGGTAGAGTTTGTACGACCACGACTGATCCTAAATGGGAATGACTGGAAAAAATAGCATGTCGTATCAATAGAGAATTCTAAAAATATTTCATTCTTAAAAGCTTGCTCCTGATTTTAATTTTTGGAGCAAACCAAAATGAATTGAAAGTTGGGTCAGGTGAATAAATGGATAGAGCCTTTTGGCTCCAATTGTAGGGAAATAAAAAGCTACGTGCTTATGTTCGTAATTTGAACGACTACCTGATCTAATTATACGTTAAAAATATATTAGTGCCTGCTACGGGAAAGGCTTCGCCCATGAATGGATTATCCATTAAAAAAAATCCTAACTATTCTCTCTTTTAGAGTGGAACTGTGTAAAAGAAGCCGTATATTGATAAATATCCATTTTCCAAAATCAAAAGAGCGATTAAGTTGAAAAAATAAAGGATTTCTAACCACCTTCTTATCCTATAATGAATCTCCATTTTTTATATGGAAAGGAGAGGATAGAGAGTCCGTTGATGAGTTTACTTATCTCCGAGGTGTTTCTTTTTTATATTCCTCTAATACCTTGTTTTGACTGTATCGCACTATGTATCATTTGATAATCCAAGAAATCCATTATCTTTTATTCAAATCTAATTTCCATTTTAAATGGAGGAAGTTAAAGGATCTTTAGACCTCGATAAATCTCGTCAACATGACTTCCTATATCCACTTCTCTTTCAAGAGTATATTTCTGCATTTGCTCATGATCATAGGTCCGTTTTGTTGGAAAATGGGGATTATGACAAAAAGTTGAGTTTTCTACTTCTTAAACGTTTAATTAATCGAATGTATCAACAGAACCATTTAGCTCTTTTTACTAATACTAATGGTTCTAACCAAAATGCATTTTTGGGGCACAATAAGAATTTGTATTCTCAAATGCTATCAGAAGGTTTTTCAGTAATTATAGAAATTTTATTTTCCCTGCGACTAGAATCTTCTTTCGAAAGGAAAGAAATAGTAAAATTTCAAAATTTACGCTCAATTCATTCTTTATTTCCTTTTTTAGAAGATCAATTGGTACATTTAACTTATGTGTCAGATATAGAAATAACCCCTCCCATCCATCTTGAAATATTGGTTCAAACCCTCCGCTACTGGGTGAAAGATGCTTCTTCGTTACATTTAGTACGTTTCTTTCTTTACAAGTATGATAATTGGAATAGCCTTATTACACTAAAGAAGTCCATTTCCATTTTTTTAAAAAGGAATCAAAAATGCTTCTTGTTCCTCTATAATTCTCATGTATGTGAATCCGAATACATCCTCGGTTTTCTTCGTAACCAGTCGTTTTATTTACGATCAACATCGTTTGGACTCTTTTTTGAGCGAATCCATTTCTATGGAAAAATAAAAAAACCTTTTGTAGAAGTCTTTTCTATTCAAACCAAGCTAGGGTTGTTCAAGGATTCTTTTATTCATTATGTTAGGTATCAAGGAAAAGCCTTTTTGGGCTCAAAAGGCACGCCTCTCCTGATGAGTAAATGGAAATATTACCTTATTAATTTATGGCAATGTC